GTGGTTTAATTCGAAAACATTTTGCTTCGAACATAGGAGTTGCTAAGAGTAAAATCCGGGAAAAAGAACCGATTGTATGGGAAATCCTTCAAGAAGTTATGCGGGGGCATCCAGTCTTGCTGAATAGAGCGCCTACTTTGCATAGATTGGGCATACAGGCATTCCAACCCATTTTAGTAGAAGGACGTGCTATTTGTTTACATCCATTAGTGTGTAAGGGATTCAATGCAGACTTTGATGGGGATCAAATGGCTGTTCATGTGCCTTTATCTTTGGAGGCTCAAGCGGAAGCTCGTTTACTTATGTTTTCTCATACGAACCTCCTGTCTCCAGCTATTGGGGATCCCATTTCCGTACCAACTCAAGATATGCTTATTGGACTTTACGTATTAACGAGCGGAAATCGTCGCGGTATTTGTGCAAACAGGTATAATCCGTTTAATTCCGGAAATTCTCAAAATGAAAAAATGAGCAATAATAACTATAAGTATATGAAAAAAAAAGAACCCTTTTTTTCCAATTCCTATGATGCAATTGGAGCTTATCGACAGAAAAGAATAAATTTCGATAGTCCTTTTTGGCTCCGGTGGCGAATAGATCAATGCATTATGTCGTCAAGAGAAGTTCCTATCGAAGTTCACTATGAATCTTTGGGTACTTATTATGAGATTTATGGGCAGTATTTAGTAATAAGAAGTATCAAAAAAGAAATTCGTTGTATATACATTCGAACAACTGTTGGTCATATTTCGTTTTATCGAGAAATCGAAGAAGCTATACACGGTTTTTCTCGCGCTTATTCATATGGTATCTAATCATATGGATGGTTCGTGTTGATATCTAACCTAGATAAATTTAGGATACTGGTGTAAATTAAGATTAACTAGCATCTTGTCAATTTTCTACGTGAATAAACATAAAATAAAGAAAAGGAAGTTTTCCAATCATTCACTCAAATCCATTGTCGAACCGAATCCCACTGTCGAACCGAATCCCACTGAGTGGAATATGGAGGTACTTATGGCAGAACGGGCCAATCTAGTCTTTCACAATAACGTGATAGGTGGAACTGCCATTAAACGACTTATTAGCCGATTAATAGATCATTTCGGAATGGCATATACATCACACATCCTGGATCAAGTAAAGACTCTAGGGTTCCATCAAGCTACTGCTACATCTATTTCATTAGGAATAGATGATCTTTTAACAATACCTTCTAAAGGATGGTTAGTGCAAGATGCTGAACAACAAAGTTTGATTTTGGAAAAACATAATCATTACGGGAATGTACACGCGGTAGAAAAATTACGCCAATCCATTGAAATATGGTATGCTACAAGCGAATATTTGCGACAAGAAATGAGTCCTAATTTTAGGATGACTGACCCCTTTAATCCAGTCCATATAATGTCTTTTTCAGGAGCTAGAGGAAATGCATCTCAAGTGCACCAATTAGTAGGAATGAGAGGATTAATGTCAGATCCACAAGGACAAATGATTGATTTACCCATTCAAAGCAATTTACGTGAAGGACTATCTTTAACAGAATATATAATTTCTTGCTACGGAGCCCGTAAAGGGGTTGTAGATACTGCTGTACGAACATCCGATGCTGGATATCTTACACGTAGACTTGTTGAAGTGGTTCAACACATTGTTGTACGTCGAACAGATTGCGGTACCATTCGCGGGATTTCTGTAAATACCCGAAATAGAATGATCCCAGAAAGAATTTTGATACAAACATTAATTGGTCGTGTAGTAGCAGACGATATATATATAGGTTCACGGTGCATTGTCGTTCGAAATCAAGATATTGGAATTGGACTTATCAACCGATTCATAACTTTTCAAACACAACCAATATTTATTCGAACCCCCTTTACCTGTAGGAATACGTCTTGGATCTGCCGATTGTGTTATGGCCGGAGTCCTATTCATGGTGACCTGGTAGAATTGGGAGAAGCTGTAGGTATTATTGCTGGTCAATCTATTGGAGAACCGGGAACTCAACTAACATTAAGAACTTTTCATACTGGTGGAGTATTCACAGGGGGTACTGCAGAATATGTGCGAGCCCCCTCGAATGGAAAAATAAAATTTAATGAGGATTTAGTTAACCCTACACGTACACGTCATGGATATCCCGCTTTTATATGTAATATAGACTTGTATGTAACTATTGAAAGTGACGATATTGTACATAACGTGATTATTCCACCAAAAAGTTTTCTATTAGTTCAAAATGATCAATATGTAAAATCAGAACAAGTGATTGCTGAGATCCGCGCGGGAACGTATACTTTTAATTTGAAAGAAAAGGTTCGAAAACATATTTATTCTGACTCAGAAGGTGAAATGCATTGGAGTACCGATGTGTACCATGCATCAGAATTTATGTATAGTAATGTACATATCTTACCAAAAACAAGTCATTTATGGATATTATCCGGAAAGTCGTGCAGGTCGGATATAATCCATTTTTTACTTCGGAAGGATCAAGATCAAATTCACATGCATTCTGGTTCTAATGGAAAAAGAAATATTTCTAACCTTTTAGTAAGTAATGATCAACTAAAACATAAATTATTTAGTTTCAAGACTTTTGGTACAAAAGAAGGGGAGATTACCGATTATTCAATATTAAATCAAATCATATGTACGGATCATTCTCATTTGATGTATCCTTCTATTTTTCACGATACTTTTAATTTATTGGCAAAAAGGCGAAGAAATCGATTTCTTATTCCATTTCCATTCCAATCGATTGAAGAACGAAAGAACGATCTAATGCCCCCTTCCGGTGTCTCCATTGAAATACCTATCAATGGTATTTTTCATAGAAATAGTATTTTTGGTTATTTCGATGATCCTCAATATAGAAGACAGAGTTCGGGAATTACTAAATATAGAACGATAGGAATTCATTCGATTTTTCAAAAAGAAGATTTAATTGAGTATCGAGGAATCAAAGAATTAAAGCCAAAATACCAAATCAAAGTAGATAGATTTTTTTTTATTCCCGAAGAAGTACATATTTTACCCGAATCTTCTTCCATAATGGTACGGAATAATAGTCTCATTGGAATAGGAACACCAATCACTTTGAATATAAAAAGTCGAGTAGGAGGTTTGGTCCGATTAGAAAAGAAAAAAAAAAAAATAGAATTAAAAATATTTTCTGGAAATATCCATTTCCCCGGAGAGATGGATAAGATATCCCGACAAAGTGCTATCTTGATAGCACCGGGAACGGTAAAAAAAAAAAAATGGAAAGAATCAAAAAAAATTAACAATTGGATCTATGTCCAATGGATCGCAACTACCAAGAAAAAGTATTTTGTTTTGGTTCGACCTGTAATTCTATATGAAATACCGCATAGTATCAATTTTGTAAAACTTTTTCCACAAGATCTATTCCAAGAAAAAGATAATCTGGAACTTAAAGTTATCAATTATATTCTTTATGGAAATGGAAAACCCATTCGGGGAATTTCCGACACAAGGATTCAATTAGTTCGGACTTGTTTAGTCTTGAATTGGGATCAAGGCAAAAAAAGTTCTTCTATTGAGGAGGCCCCTGCTTCCTTTGTTGAAGTAAGTACAAATGATTTGATGGAGTATTTTCTAAGAATTGACTTAGTGAAATCTGAGACTACGTATATCAGAAAAAGAAATGACCCATCTGGTTTAGGATTCATTGCAGATAATCAATCGGGTCGGATTAATATCAATCCATTTTTTTCTATTCATTCCAAGGAAAAAATGCAACAATCACTTCGCCAAAATCATGGAACTATTCGTATGTTGTTGAATAGAAATAAGGAATGCCGATCTTGGATAATATTGTCATCATCTAATTGTTTTAAAATGAGACCATTCAACAACGTAAAACGTCACAATGGGATAAAAAAAGATTCTATAATTCCAATTAATAATAATAATTCGTTAGGCCCCTTAGGAATAGCCCTTCAAGTTGGAAATTTTGATTCACTTTACCATTTAATAACTCATAATAAGATTTCAATAATTAAAAATTTCCAACTTGACAAATTAACGGAAATTTATCAAGTAATTAAATATTATTTAATGGACGAAAATGAAAAAATTTTTAAACCCGATCTATACAGTAATATCGTTTTAAATCCATTCCATTTGAATTGGTCTTTTCTCTATGATAATTATTGTGAAAAAACGTTTACAATAATTAGTCTTGGACAATTTATTTGTGAAAATATATGTATAGCTCAAATGAAAAATGGACCAGACCTAAAACTAAAATCAGGTCAAGTTCTAACTGTTCAAACGGATTCTGTAATAATAAGATCGGCTAACCCTTATTTGGCGACTCCAGGAGCAACCATTCATGGGCATTATGGAGAAATCCTTTATGAAGGGGATATATTCGTTACATTTATATATGAAAAATCAAGATCCGGTGATATAACACAAGGTCTTCCAAAAGTGGAACAGATATTAGAAATACGTTCGATTGATTCAATATCGATGAATCTAGAAAAAAGAATTGATGCTTGGAACGAGTGTATAACAAGAATTCTCGGAATTCCTTGGGGATTCTTGATTGGTGCGGAGCTAACTATAGCGCAAAGTCGTATTTCTTTGGTTAATAAAATACAAAAGGTTTATCGATCCCAGGGAGTACACATCCATAATAGACATATCGAAATTATTGTGCGTCAAATAACATCCAAAGTCTTGGTTTCAGAGGATGGAATGTCTAATGTATTTTTACCTGGTGAACTAATTGGATTATTGCGAGCAGAACGAACGGGGCGTGCCTTGGAAGAAGCAATTTGTTACCGAGCTTTATTATTGGGAATAACAAAAACATCTCTGAATACTCAAAGTTTCATATCCGAAGCGAGTTTTCAAGAAACTGCTAGAGTTTTAGCAAAAGCCGCTCTTCGGGGTCGTATCGATTGGCTAAAAGGTCTTAAAGAAAATGTTGTTTTAGGCGGAATAATACCAGTTGGTACCGGATTCAAAAGAATAATGCACCGTTCACGGTCACGGCAACATAACAAGATTACCTTGGAAAATCAAAAAAATTTATTCGAAGTAGAAATTCGAAATCTTTTGTTCCATCACAGAAAATTATTTGATTTTTTTGATTTCAAATAATTTATGTGATACATTAGAAATATATTATTTAATGCTTCCTAAAAGCAGATTCGATTCATCCCTTTAAATCCAGTCATTTGATTTGGTAATAAAGTATAATAGATAATAATATAGAAAAAAATGAACGGCATGATTATATATTAATGGCCAATCGTCGATAAAAGAGAAGGTTCCCTCGGAACAATTATTTATTGCTATTTAAGGATACCGGGTCTCTTTTTTTTTTTCAAAAAAAAAAGTGTGGGGATAAATGACAAAACGATATTGGAACATAACTTTTGAAGAAATGATGGAAGCAGGAGTTCATTTTGGCCATGATACTAGGAAATGGAATCCTCGAATGGCACCTTATATATCGGCAAAGCGTAAGGGTATTCATATTCTAAATCTTACTCTAACTGCTCGTTTTTTATCAGAAGCTTGTGATTTGGTTTTTGATGCAGCAAGCAGAGGAAAACAATTCTTAATTGTCGGTACAAAAAAAAAAGCAGCCGATTCAGTAACACGGGCTGCAATAAGAGCTCGATGTCATTATGTTAATAAAAAATGGCTCGGAGGTATGTTAACGAATTGGTATACTACAGAAACGAGACTTCGTAAGTTCCGGGACTTGAGAACCGAGCAAAAGACAGGGAAACTGAACTCTCTTCCAAAAAGAGATGCCGCTATGCTAAAGAGACAATTATCTCATTTGGAAACATATCTGGGCGGCATAAAATATATGACAGGGTTACCTGATATTGTAATAATCGTTGATCAGCAAGAAGAATATACGGCTCTTCGAGAATGTATAACTTTGGGAATTCCAACAATTTGTTTAATCGATACCAATTGTGACCCGGATCTCGCAGATATTTCGATTCCAGCTAATGATGATGCTATCGCTTCAATACGATTAATTCTTAACAAATTAGTTTTTGCAATTTGTGAGGGTCGTTCTAGCTATATACGAAATTCGTGATTAATAATAAGATAAATAAATTTTTAGATTTGGTTGGGGGTGTGGGTCATAGGTTTATGGAATCGGTTATTATACTATTATAAAATGGTGCAAAAAGAACAAACAGAAATATTTTGTGATTAGTGGGCATTCCAAATAGAAAATGAAAGTAAAATAAGAAAATGGTTGAATCAAAATAATTCCCTTTCAAGTTATATTTTTTTATTTAAGAGGGCAGGGCAATATGAATGTTCTATTATGTTCCATCAACACATTAAACAGATTCTATGATATCTCTGCTGTCGAAGTAGGTCAACATTTCTATTGGCAAATAGGGGATTTTGAAGTGCATGCTCAAGTACTTATTACCTCTTGGGTTGTAATTGCTATCTTATTAATTTCAACCATCCTTGTTGTTAGAAATCCGCAAACTATCCCCACGTCCGGTCAGAATTTCTTTGAGTATGTCCTTGAATTCATTCGAGACGTGAGCAAAACTCAGATTGGAGAAGGGTATGGTCCGTGGGTTCCTTTTATTGGAACTTTGTTTCTATTTATTTTTGTTTCGAATTGGTCAGGGGCTCTTTTGCCTTGGAAAATTATAAAATTACCTCATGGAGAGTTAGCTGCACCCACAAATGATATAAATACTACTGTCGCATTAGCTTTACTTACGTCAGTAGCCTATTTCTATGCGGGTATTTCAAAAAAAGGATTGGCTTATTTTGGTAAATACATCCAACCAACCCCAATCCTTTTACCGATTAATATTTTAGAAGATTTCACAAAACCCTTATCGCTTAGTTTTCGACTTTTTGGAAATATATTAGCTGATGAATTAGTAGTTGTTGTTCTTGTTTCGTTAGTACCTTTAGTCGTTCCTATACCGGTTATGTTCCTTGGATTATTTACAAGCGGTATTCAAGCTCTTATTTTTGCTACTTTAGCTGCGGCTTATATAGGTGAATCCATGGAAGGGCATCATTGACTAGTTATCGAAATAGTTTTTTTTAGCCGAGACAAAGTCTGTGTGGCTCACGATAATCTACTTAAGGAACAAAAAAAATTTTCAAAAGTTTTCAAAAGGATTATCTAACCCCCCAAAAGATGCAATAAGTATAAGGTATACTTAAAATAAAAAGTAGTACCTGGGAATTGTAAAAAAAAAAATAGGAAAAAGATCTTTTAGATAGATCTCTTTCCTATTTTTCCTAAAAATACTCTTTGTTTGACCAATTTTTATTTTACTACTTTTACTACAATGAAGATTCTTTTTTTTATTATTTTGTTCATTTAATTCGAACAAGAAACGTATTAAAATTTTTTATTAGTATAAAAATAAATATTCTTATTAGATTCTAAATTAAAAATTTAATTTAATAGTATATTAATTAATATTCGATTGGGAACTATAATTTAGGATGATATCTACGTTTACGACATGTGATTAAAAAAAGGAATAGGGTGAGGGGGTCGAACTAGGTGTATATATAATCTAATCGTTATAAGCCAACTCTTTCTTTTTGGGGGGGTTCAAAGAATGATTCTCAAATCCGATTGAATCTAACATCCAACTAATTGGTTTACGGTATGGAAGAAACACATGTATATGTCATATTAGATATTCATTCGTTATAGATGACTATCTATCTAAATTTGTCCTGCTACTACTCTAAAATTAAAATTAGGTGGGGATTCAAAAAACGCCCTTCCATTTCATCTCTTGTAATTGTGAATTGAATATTGAATGACTAAAACAATGAAATAAAGAAAAAATAAGAACGAAGAATTAAAAGAATGCTTCAAAATGTAAGAAAAGAACAAAAATTGTATGTATTCACAAAAAGCTACAAGGGTAGAAATGAAAAGAATAAATATCGAAGTAATTTGGATAATTGAATAAAAATTATTCAGTTTGAAATTTTGAATTACACTTCGACTAGATAAATATGAAGAATGAAATTAATAAGTCATAATTTCTTGGTTGATTATATTATTAACTATTTCTTTATTTTATTTTATTTGGAATAGGAGAAACTTATCATGAATCCACTGATTTCTGCTGCTTCTGTTATCGCTGCTGGGTTGGCCGTTGGACTTGCTTCTATTGGACCTGGAATTGGTCAAGGCACAGCTGCAGGGCAAGCTGTAGAAGGGATTGCGAGACAACCGGAAGCAGAGGACAAAATAAGGGGTACTTTATTACTTAGTTTGGCTTTTATGGAAGCTTTAACTATTTATGGGCTGGTTGTAGCATTAGCACTTTTATTTGCCAATCCTTTTGTTTAATCTTAAAAAAAAATAAAATATATATATATTCTTTTTTCCGTGGACTTTCGTTGCTGCTCTTGCTTTTTTTTTTATTATATTCAGAATTTCGCTCTTACAATTTTTTCTTCATTGGGATTAACATACTGATTGGCCTTCTTCCGTCCCCTTTTTTATTCCAATGAACCTCCCCCCTTTTTTTTAGAATTTCGTTTAGAAAGTGTTGAAAAGAACTAGATATTTTGCAATTGACATAAGAACTAGTATCTACTTCTAAGAAGTATCAGTCTTATGGGGAATCTTTCAATTGACTAACCAATTCAAAATATAGAATATTAGAATATATTTATTAATAAATATATTCTATATTCTCTTATATATATCGAAAATATATAGAAAAGTCTTCTTATTATTATATTAATATTCTTACTAATAATGAATATTCATTATTAGTAAGAAATGGAAATATTATTATCAATATAAAATAATATTCTCGAATAAACTATCATAGAAAAAAACTAATAAAAAATCGAAAAACTACGAATCGTAGAAAGAAAATTAGTCTATCCATAAGAGGAGATGCGATCATATGAAAAATATAACCGATTCTTTTCTTTGCTTGAGTTACTGGCCATCCGCCGGAAGTTTCGGGTTTGATACCGATATTTTAGCAACAAATCTAATAAATCTAAGTGTAGTGATAGGTGTATTGATTTTTTTTGGAAAGGGAGTGTGTGCGAGTTGTTTATTTCAAAGAATAGATTGGATCCAACCAACTGCACTTTTTTCGTTATAACTAGGAGAATGTGCATGATCCAGCGAATGACTTCTTACTAAATTAAGAAAAAATAGTTAAGAACCATAGCATTTCGCCATTCATTGGTAAATCTACTTTGATTCTCTCTCAACCAAGAATTTTGGAACATTACCATGGTTAAAGCTAACCAGTTTGAAATTTCGACGCAGTGTAGTATTCTTTCTACCACTATGTTAATATGGAAATTGAAATTTTATCGATATAGAACACTCATGTCGATAAAATGACTTGAATTCTCTTTACGATAAGAAATTGGAAAAACTGGTGTTTAACGCCTCCTTTTATACAATGCGGAATTGATGACCTACGTATAAATTAATAAGAATTCTTTGGATTTGAATAAAAAAAAACAACTTTGCTGACAATTATTTGTTTGGTCAGAAGAGTCCTCCAAATATTTTAATCTTGTATTGGTAATCATTTTCAAGATGTTGAGGAATAGAGAAAAGAGGATAGGCTCATTCGATAATAAAGATAGGGAAATTTCCTATTAAGGAATTGAGTGTGAGAGCCAAATGAATTGAAAGATTCATGTTTGGTTCGGGAAGAGATCATAGACATTTTTAAATGAATGGAAAGAGAATCGACTTTCATTAAGTGATTTATTAGATAATCGAAAACAGAGAATCTTGAGAACTATTCGAAATTCAGAAGAACTACGGGAAGGAGCCGTTGAACAGCTGGAAAAAGCTCGGGCGCGATTAAGGAAAGTAGAAATGGAAGCAGATCGGTTTCGAGTGAATGGTTATTCCGAGATAGAACGAGAAAAATTGAATTTAATTAATTCAATTTATACAACTTTGGAACAATTTGAAAATTACAAAAATGAA